CAATTGCGTGTGTTAAAAAAGGAAAACTCTATGTTGTTCCTTATTATTCTGCTTTTATCTCATTAATAGAGAACGGATTAAATCCTCAATTCATTAAATTTTTATTTTTTTTGCACCCTGTACTCTGATCGTAATATCATAATAAAAGAATTAGGTAGAAATTGGATCAATTTTGATTTATTTCTATTTGTAATAGATGTAGTTGGCTAAAATTTTATGTGATTCAGTAATAAGAATATTCATTCCCTCATTGCTAGATCGATCGGTATGGTTCAAGAAATAGTGAGCCAAGCCAATAATAATGGGATTTTTTCAATAAAGAGGAAAAAGATGCTCCAGAAGAAAAATGAGGGAATGTCTTCAATACCTGGATTTAGTCAGATACAATTTGAGGGATTTTGTAGGTTCATTAATCGGGGCTTGACGGAAGAATTTCAAAAGGTTCAAAAAATTGAAGATAGAGATCAAGAAATTGAATTTCAATTATTTGTGGAAACATATCAATTGGCAGAGCCCTTGATAAAAGAAAGGGATGCTGTGTATGAATCACTAACATATTCTTCTGAATTATACGTACCCGCGGTCTTAATTTGGAAAACCGGTAGAAATATGCAAGAGCAAACCGTTTTTCTTGGAAACATCCCTATAATGAATTCTTTTGGAACCTCTATAGTAAATGGAATATACCGAATTGTGATCAACCAAATATTGCAAAGTCCCGGTATTTACTACCGTTCAGAATTGGAACAGAACGGAATTTCCGTCTATACCAGTACTATAATATCGGATTGGGGGGGAAGGTTGGAATTAGAGATTGATAGAAAAGCAAGGATATGGGCCCGTGTGAGTAGAAAACAAAAAATATCTATTCTAGTTCTATCATCAGCGATGGGTTCGAATATAAGAGAAATTCTAGAGAATGTTTGTTACCCTGAAATTTTCTTGTCTTTCCCGAATGATAAAGAGAAAAGAAAGATTGGGTCAAAAGAAAATGCTATTTTGGAGTTTTATCAACAATTTGCCTGTGTAGGGGGAGATCCGGTCTTTTCTGAGTCCTTATGTAAGGAATTACAAAAGAAATTCTTTCAACAAAGATGTGAATTAGGAAAGATTGGTCGACGAAATATGAACCGGAGGCTTAATCTTGATATATCCCAAAACAATACGTTTTTGTTACCACGAGATCTATTGGCTGCTGTGGATCATTTGATTGGAATGAAATTGGGAATGGGTACACTCGACGATATGAGTCACTTGAAAAATAAACGTATTCGTTCTGTAGCAGATCTATTACAAGATCAATTTGGATTGGCTCTTGTTCGTTTAGAAAATGCGGTTCGAGGAACTATATGTGGAGCAATAAGGCATAAATTGATACCGACTCCTCAAAATTTGATAACTTCAACTTCATTAACAACTACTTATGAATCGTTTTTTGGCCTACACCCTTTATCTCAAGTTTTGGATCGAACTAATCCGTTGACACAAATTGTTCATGGGCGAAAATGGAGTTATTTGGGTCCTGGAGGATTAACGGGGCGAACTGCGAGTTTTCGGATACGAGATATCCACCCGAGTCACTATGGACGCATTTGCCCAATTGACACGTCCGAAGGAATCAATGTTGGACTTATTGGATCATTAGCTATTCATGTTAAGGTTGGTTATTGGGGATCCATAAAGAGTCCGTTTTATAAATTATCTGAGAGATCGAAAGAGGCACAGATGGTTTATTTATCACCAAATCAAGATGAATATTATATGGTAGCAGCAGGAAATTCTTTGACCTTGAATCGGGGTATTCAAGAACAACATATTGTTCCAGCTCGGTATCGTCAAGAATTCCTGACTATTGCATGGGAAGAGATTCATTTTAGAAGCATTTTTCCCTTCCAATATTTTTCTATCGGAGCTTCCCTCATTCCTTTTATCGAGCATAATGATGCGAATAGAGCTTTAATGAGTTCTAATATGCAGCGCCAAGCAGTTCCTCTTTCTCGGTCCGAGAAGTGCATTGTTGGAACTGGGCTGGAAGGTCAAACGGCTCTAGATTCGGGAATTTCAGCTATAGCCAAACGCAAGGGAAAGATCATTTCTACTTATACTCACAAGATTGTTTTCTCAAGTAAGGGAGATACTCTAACTATTCCATTAGTTATGTATCAACGTTCCAACAAAAATACTTGTCTGCATCAAAAAACTCAAGTTCGGCGGGATAAATACATTAAAAAGGGACAAATTCTAGCGGGCGGTGCGGCTACAGCTGGTGGGGAACTCGCTTTAGGAAAAAATGTATTAGTAGCTTATATGCCATGGGAAGGTTACAATTTTGAAGACGCAGTACTAATTAACGAACGCCTGGTCTATGAAGATATTTATACTTCTTTTCACATCCGGAAATATGAAATTCAAACTAATGTAACAAGCCAAGGCCCTGAAAGAATCACTAAGGAGATCCCGCATTTAGAGGCTCATTTACTCCGAAATTTAGACAGAAATGGAATTGTGATCCTGGGATCTTGGACAGAGACAGGTGATATTTTAGTAGGTAAATTAACACCTCAGATAGCCAACGAATCGTCATATGCCCCGGAGGATAGATTATTACGAGCTATACTTGGTATTCAGGTATCCACTTCAAAAGAAACTTCTCTAAGACTACCCATAGGTGGAAGGGGTCGAGTTATTGATGTGAGATGGATTCATCGAAAGGGGGGTTCCAATTATCATTCAGAAAGTATTTGTGTATATATTTTGCAGAAACGTGAAATCAAAGTAGGTGATAAAGTAGCTGGAAGGCATGGGAATAAGGGTATAATTTCTAAGATTTTGTCTAGACAAGATATGCCCTATTTACAAGATGGAACGCCCGTTGATATGGTATTCAACCCATTAGGAGTACCTTCACGAATGAATGTGGGACAGATATTTGAATGTTCGCTCGGGTTAGCGGGAGATCTGCTAAAGAAACATTATAGAATAGCGCCCTTTGATGAGAGATATGAGCAAGAGGCTTCAAGAAAACTAGTGTTTTCTGAATTATATGAGGCCAGTAAGCAAACAAAAAATCCATGGGTGTTTGAACCCGAATATCCAGGAAAAAGCAGAATATTTGATGGAAGAACAGGAGATCTTTTTGAACAACCTGTTCTAATAGGAAAGTCCTATATCCTCAAATTAATTCATCAAGTTGATGATAAAATCCATGGACGTTCCAGCGGACATTACGCACTTGTTACACAACAGCCCCTTAGAGGGAGGGCTAAACAAGGGGGGCAAAGAGTTGGAGAAATGGAAGTTTGGGCTCTAGAGGGATTTGGCGTTGCTCATATTTTACAAGAGATGCTTACTTATAAATCTGATCATATTAAAGCTCGTCAAGAAGTACTTGGTGCTACGATTATCGGAGCAACAGTACCTAATCCAGAGGGTGCTCCAGAGTCTTTTCGATTGCTCGTTCGAGAACTACGATCTTTGGCCCTGGAACTGAATCATTTCCTTGTATCTGAAAAGAATTTACAGATGAAGAGGAAGGAAGCTTGATCTCAATGAATCAAAATTGATATTTTATGATCGACCAGTATAAACATCAACAACTTCGAATTGGACCAGTTTCCCCTCAACAAATCGAGGCTTGGGCAAAAAAAATTCTACCCAACGGAGAGATAGTTGGAGAGGTGAAAAAACCCTACACTTTTCATTATAAAACCAATAAACCGGAGAAAGACGGATTGTTTTGTGAAAGAATTTCTGGACCCATAAAAAGTGGGATTTGTGCTTGTGGAAATTATCGAGTGATTGGGGCTGAAAAAGAAGACCCAAAATCTTGTGAGGAATGCGGGGTGGAATTTGTTGATTCTCGGATACGAAGGTACAAAATGGGATACATAAAACTGGCATGTCCAGTGACTCATGTGTGGTATTTGAAACGTCTTCCTAGTTATATTGCGAATCTTTTAGATAAGCCTCTTAGGGAATTAGAGGGCCTAGTATATTGCGATGTGTGATTTGATCAAAATTTGCATTTGACAGATTTGGACTAAGAAACTGTCATCCCATTCAATCTGATTGGGATGCCCCAAGCTCTGACATGTATCTCGGGAAGAGGAACATGAAGCTCAGAATTATGGTATATTTACTACTTCAAAATGGAAGTAAAGGGGAATTGATCATGGTCGATTCCGTAACAGGTAATATAGGAATAGTTATTTATACCTCGTGAAAAAAGACTTTTAAAACAAGCAAATATGGCATGGTTACAGGAGCTATCTATCGCATATATGCTTTAAGGGACATCATGGCATAACCATCGAGGTGAGTAGGGACCTAAAAAAGATCGAATGGAACAATACAATATATAGACAAATAAATCCTTTACGAGTCCCAAAATATTACTTTCAGGGTATTCATCATTTGAGGGGAAGTAGACTACTCAAAAATTTCACATTTCATTTTTTCGTAAACATAAAAGAAAGTAAAAAGATTAGAGTGAAAATAAAAAAAAAAAAAGAAGATAAGAATGAATCAAGGAAAGGACGGTCCTTATTGGGAACTTGAGTAAAGAGTAGTTTTTTGTGGAGTTTTATCAAAAAAGTTTAAAAAGAAGAAGAACTCTTTTCTTTCTTTGGTGTAACTACTTGAGCCGGATGAGAGGAAACTTTCACGTCCGATTGTGAGGGGGGGATCCAATCTTATAGGAACCTATCTCAATTTTTCTTTTGCTAGGTCCATAGATAAAAAACCAACTTTCTTACGATTACGAGGCTCATTCGAATATGAAATCCAATCCTGGAAATATAGCATCCCACTTTTTTTTACTACAAAAGGTTTCGAAACATTTAGAAACCGAGAAATATCTACAGGGGCAGGTTCTATCAGAGAACAATTAGTTGATTTGGATTTGCGAATCCTTAAAGAGAATTCTTTGGCAGAATGGAAGGAATTAAGAGACGAAGAATCCGCAGGAAATGAATGGGAAGATAAAAAAATTCGAAGAAGAAAGGATTTTTTGGTTAGGCGCATAGAGTTGGCTAAACATTTTATTCGAACAAATGTAGACCCAGAACGGATGGTTCTGTGCTTATTACCAGTTCTTCCTCCTGAGTTGAGACCAATCATTCAGATAGACGGGGGTAAACTAATGAGTTCTGATATTAATGAACTCTATAGAAGAGTCATCTATCGGAACAATACTCTTACCGATCTATTAACAACAAGTAGGTCTACACCAGGGGAATTAGTAATGTGTCAGGAGAAATTGGTCCAAGAGGCCGTGGATACACTTTTTGATAATGGGATTCGCGGACAACCCGTGAGAGATGGTCATAATAAAGTTTACAAGTCATTTTCTGATGTAATTGAAGGCAAAGAGGGAAGATTTCGTGAGACTCTGCTTGGTAAACGGGTTGATTATTCGGGGCGTTCCGTTATTGTCGTAGGTCCTTTGCTTTCATTACATCAATGTGGATTACCTAGAGAAATAGCAATAGAACTCTTCCAAACATTTGTAATTCGTGGTCTAATCGGACAAGATGTTGCTTCTAACACGGGGATTGCTAAAAGTAAAATTCGGGAAAAAGAACCCATTGTATGGGAAATCCTTCAAGAAGTTATGAAAGGGCACCCTGTATTGTTGAATAGAGCGCCTACCCTGCATAGATTAGGCATACAGGCATTCCAACCCATATTAGTGGAGGGGCGTGCTATTTGTTTACACCCATTAGTTTGTAAGGGCTTCAACGCAGACTTTGATGGGGATCAAATGGCTGTTCATGTACCTTTATCTTTGGAAGCTCAAGCAGAAGCTCGTTTACTTATGTTTTCTCATATGAATCTCTTGTCTCCAGCTATTGGGGATCCCGTTTCCGTACCAACTCAAGATATGCTTATTGGACTCTATGCATTAACGATGGGGAATCCGCGGGGTATTTGTGCAAATAGGTATAATCAATATAATTCTAATTGCAGAGATTATAAAAAGGAAAGAGTTGAAAACAATGACTGTAAGTATACAAAAGAGCCATATTTTTCTAGTTATTATGATGCACTTGGAGCTTATCGGCAGAAAAAAATCCATTTAGATAGTCCTTTGTGGCTCTGGTGGAGACTAGATCAACGCGTCCTCGGATCACGAGAAGTTCCCATCGAAATTCAATATGAATCTTTTGGTAATTTTAATGAGATTTATAAACACTATCGAATTGTAGGGGATGTCAAAAGAGAAATTTGTTGTATATACATTCGAACTACTGTTGGTCATCTTTTTTTTTATCGAGAAATAGAAGAAGCCATACAGGGATTTTGGTGGGCCTACTCATAGTATCTTCGTCTATTAGCGATGCCCATACTCGTTGGAATTTGTATCTACCTCAATTTCACTGGTATCCTAATTTCGGAATTTCTGTGTGAATCAAGATTGAGGAAAGGAAGTTTTTGAATCACTGACCCAGGCCCATTGTGGAATCTTACTCGGCAGAATAAGGAGGTCCTTATGGCAGAACGGACCGATATGGTCTTTCACAATAAGGCGGTAGATGGAACTGCCATGAAAAAACTTATTAGCAGATTAATAGATCATTTTGGAATGGCATATACATCGCATATCCTAGATCAAGTGAAGACTTTGGGTTTCCAGCGAGCCACTGCTACATCTATTTCTTTAGGAATTGATGATCTTTTAACAATACCTTCTAAGGGATGGTTAGTTCAAGACGCTGAACAACAACGTTTGATTTTAGAGAAAAACCATCATTATGGGAATGTACACGTGGTAGAAAAATTACGTCAATCCATTGAGATATGGTATGCTACAAGTGAATATTTGAGGCAAGAAATGAATCCTAATTTTCGGATGACTGATCCTTCTAATCCAGTTTATCTAATGTCCTTTTCGGGGGCTAGAGGAAATGCATCTCAAGTACACCAATTAGTAGGTATGAGAGGGTTAATGTCGGATCCTCAAGGACAAATGATTGATTTGCCCATCCAAAGCAATTTACGCGAAGGGCTTTCTTTGACAGAATATATAATTTCTTGCTACGGAGCCCGCAAAGGGGTTGTAGATACTGCTGTACGAACATCAGATGCTGGATATCTCACGCGTAGACTCGTTGAAGTAGTTCAACACATTCTTGTACGTAGAATGGATTGTGGCACTATCCGAGGTATTTCCGTGAGTCCTCGAAATGGGATGACGGAAAAGATTTTTGTCCAAACACTAATAGGTCGTGTATTAACAGACGATATATATATTGGTCTACGATGCATTGCCACTCGAAATAAAGATATTGGAATTGGACTTGTCAATCGATTCATAACCTTTCGAGCACGCCCAATATATATTCGAACTCCTTTTACTTGCAGGAGTACATCTTGGATCTGTCAATTATGTTATGGCCGGAGCCCTACTCATGGTGACTTGGTCGAGTTGGGAGAAGCCGTAGGCATCGTTGCGGGTCAATCAATTGGGGAACCGGGAACTCAACTAACATTAAGAACTTTTCATACCGGCGGAGTATTCACAGGCGGTACTGCCGAACATGTACGAGCTCCCTCTAATGGAAAAATAAAATTTGATGAGGATTTGGTTCATCCCACACGTACCCGTCACGGGCATCCTGCTTTCATATGTTTTATAAACTTGTATGTAACTATCGAGAGTCGAGATATTACACATAATGTGAATATTCCAACAAAGAGTTTGATTTTAGTTCAAAATAATCAATATGTAGAATCAGAACAAGTGATTGCCGAGATTCGTGCCGGAACATCCGCTTTTCATTTTAAAGAGAGGGTTCGAAAGCATATTTATTCTGAATCAGAAGGAGAAATGCACTGGAGTACTGATGGTTATCATGCGCCCGAATATTCATATAGTAATGTTCATCTATCACCAAAAACAAGTCATTTATGGATATTAGCAGGAGGTCTGTGGAGATCTCATATAGTATCTTTTTCACTCCACAAGGATCAAGATCAAATAAATTATAATTCTTTTTTTGTTGAAGAAAGATATATCTTTTTGGATACTTTTGGTGAAAAAGATAGGGAAATTATTGACTATTCAAAACCTTATAGAATCATACCTAACGGTCATTGTAATCCCATAGATCCTTCTACTTCTCTTCGTCAAGAGAATTCCGATGATTCTTTGGCGAAAAAGCGAAGAAATAGATTTGCAATTCCCTTACAATATGATAAAGAACGAGAAAAAAAACTAATACCCTGCTTTGGTATTTCAATGAAAATACCTATAAACGGGATTTTGTGCAGAAATAATATTCTTGCTTATTTTGATGATCCGCGATACAGAAGAAACAGTTCGGGAATTACTAAATATGGGATTGTCGAAGTAGGTTCGATGGTAAAAAAAGAGGATTTCATTGAGTATCGAGGAGCAAAAGAATTTAGTCCGAAATACCAAATGGAAATGAAAGTTGATCCATTTTTTTTCATTCCCGAAGAAGTGCATATCTTACCCGGATCTTCGCCCATAATGGTCCGGAACAATAGTATCATTGGAGTAGATACACGACTTGTATTAAATATAAATACAAGAAGTCGAGTAGGTGGATTAATCCGAGTGGAGAGAAAAAAAAAAAGCATGGAACTGAAAATTTTTTCTGGAGATATTCATTTTCCTGGAGAGATGGATAGAATATCTAGACACAGCGGCATTTTGATACCACCAGGAATGAAAAAAAAAAAATTGAAAGATTGGATCTATGTTCAACGTATTACACCTGCAAAAAAAAAATATTTTGTTTTGGTTAGACCCGTAGTCACATATGAAATAGCTGATGGGATAAATTTAGCAACACTTTTCTCTCAGGATCTCTTGCAGGAAAAGGATAATGTCCAACTTCGAATTGTTAATTATATACTTTTTGGAAATGGCAAGTCAATTCGAGGAATTTCTCACACAAGTATTCAATTAGTTCGGGCTTGCTTAGTATTAAATTGGGACCAAGAAAAAAAGAGTTCTATAGAAGAAGAAGAGATTAATGCTTCTTTTGTTGAAATAAGGGCAAATGATCTACGTCGTTATTTCATAAGAATTGGGTTAGTAAAGTCTATTATTTTCTATACCGTAAAAAGGTATGATATGGTAGATTCAGGATGGATTTCCAATAATAGATTAGATCATATCCATCTAAATCCTTTTTATTCCAAGGTGAAAATTCAATTATTTCCCCAACATCAGGGAACTCTTGGTACGTTGTCGAATCGAAATAAGGAATGCCAATCTTTCATAATTTTATCATCATCTAATTGTTCTCAAATTGGCCCCTTCAATACTTCGAGATCTCATAATGCAACAATTGGGGATTTGTTGGGTCCCTTAGGTACTATTGTGCCTAAAATAGGGAATTTTTGTTCATCTTCCTATTTCAGAACTTCTAATCAAGTTTTTTTTAAGAAATATTTGTTACTTGAGAATTTTCAACAGACTTTCCAAGTGCTTCAAGCACTTCCATTTCAATATTTTTTGCTAGATGAAAAGAGGAGGATTTATAATCCTGATCCGTGCGGTAACATCCTTTGGAATTCATTCCGTTTGAATTGGTGTTTTCTCCATCACAATTCTTGTGAAGAAGCATGGGCAATAATTAGCCTTGGACAATTTCTTTGTGAAAATGTGTATCTATTGAAATACGGATCGCGCATAAAAAAATCTGGTCAAATTTGCATTGTTCATGTTAACTCTTTAGTTCTAAGATCAGCTAAGCCCTATTTGGTCACTCCAGGAGCAACTGTTCATGGCCATTATGGGGAACCCTTTTATGAAGGAGATACATTAATTACATTTATATATGAAAAATCAAGATCTGGCGACATAACGCAAGGTCTTCCAAAAGTGGAACAAATCTTAGAAGTTCGTTCAATTGATTCAATATCGATGAACCTTGAAAGGAGAGTTGAAGGTTGGGACGAACATATCCAAAGGATTCTTGGTATCCCCTGGGGATTCTTTATTGGAGCTGAACTAACCATAGCCCAAAGTCGTATCTCTTTGGTTAATAAGATCCAAAAAGTTTATAGATCCCAGGGGGTACAGATCCATAATAGACATATAGAGATTATTGTACGTCAAGTAACATCAAAAGTGTTGGTTTCAGAAGATGGAATGTCTAATGTTTTTTTACCTGGGGAATTCATAAGATTTTCGCGAGCAGAGCGAGCGGGGCGTATTTTGGACGAAGCGATCTGTTATCGGACAATCTTCTTGGGAATAACGAAGTCATCTTTAAATACTCAAAGTTTCATATCCGAAGCGAGTTTTCAAGAAACTGCTCGAGTTTTAGCAAAAGCTGCTCTACGAGGTCGTATTGATTGGTTGAAAGGCCTGAAAGAGAACGTTGTTCTGGGGGGGATTATACCGGTTGGTACCGGGTTCAAAAAATCAGTACATCGTTCAAAGCAAGATAAAAACATCTATTTGAAAATAAAAAGGAAGAATCTATTTGATTTGGAAATGAAAGATATTTTGTTACACCATAGAGAATTATTTTGTTCTTGCACCCCAAACAATTTCCATGAGACATCAGACCAATCATTTACGTAATATAATTTAGTAATTCCTAACAAGTTATGGATTTGGTAATCAATCAAATGGATAATTTGGGTCGTAGATCAATGGTCAATCCTGGTAGAAGGTTCCGTCGGAACAATTATTTCTTTCACAGGGTACAGAATCTCTTTGAAAAAAAAGTAAAGAGAAAGTGTGGGAAAATGGAAAGACGATATTGGAACATCAATTTGGAAGAAATGATGGAAGCAGGAGTTCATTTTGGTCATGGTACTAAGAAATGGAATCCTAGAATGGCTCCTTACATCTCTGCAAAGCGTAAAGGTATTCATATTACAAATCTTACTATAACTGCTCGTTTTTTATCAGAAGCCTGCAATTTAGTTTTTGATGCAGCAAGTAGGGGGAAAAATTTTTTAATCGTTGGCACCAAAAAGAAAGCAGCGGATTTAGTAGCATCAGCAGCAATAAGGGCTCGATGTCATTATGTTAATAAAAAATGGCTTGGGGGTATGTTAACGAATTGGTCTACTACAGAAACAAGACTTCAGAAGTTCAGGGACTTAAGAGCAGAACAAAAGATGGGGAAACTCAATCGTCTCCCTAAAGGAGATGCAGCAATGTTGAAGAGAAAGTTATCTATCTTGCAAACATATCTGGGTGGGATCAAATATATGGCGGGATTGCCCGATATTGTCATTATTGTCGATCAGCAAGAAGAATATATGGTTCTTCGAGAATGTATCATTTTGGGTATTCCGACGATTTGTTTAATCGATACAAATTGTGACCCATATTTCGCGGATATTTCTATTCCGGCCAACGATGATGCTATAGCTTCGATTCGATTTATTCTTACCAAATTAGTATCTGCAATTTGTGAGGGCCGTTCTATTTATATAAAAAATTATATAAAAAATGGTTGATTCTCTTATAATGAAGAATCCTATTAGTTCGTTTAAAGATCAAATGATTTGTATTTTTTGCTGGGATTTATTGGCATTCTAAATATACGATTAATGAATGAACGTAGGTGAATTGAGAAAGAGAGGGTTGAATCAAAATAATTACGTTTTGAAGTTGAATTTCTGTTAGAGGACAATATGAATGTTATGCCATGTTCCATTAAAACACTCAAAGGGTTATACGATATATCAGGTGTAGAAGTAGGTCAACATTTCTATTGGCAAATAGGAGGTTTCCAAATTCATGCCCAAGTACTTATCACTTCTTGGGTTGTAATTGCTATCTTATTAGGTTCAGTCATCATAGCTGTTCGAAATCCACAAACCATTCCGACCGACGGTCAGAATTTCTTCGAATATGTTCTTGAATTTATTCGAGATTTGAGCAAAACTCAGATTGGAGAGGAGTATGGGCCTTGGGTTCCATTTATTGGAACAATCTTCCTATTTATTTTTGTTTCGAATTGGTCAGGTGCTCTTTTACCTTGGAAAATCATAAAGTTACCTCATGGAGAGTTGGCTGCACCCACGAATGATATAAATACTACTGTTGCTTTAGCTTTACCCACGTCAGTGGCATATTTCTATGCAGGTCTTAGCAAAAACGGATTGGGATATTTTGGAAAATACATTCAACCAACTCCCATACTTTTACCAATTAATATTCTAGAAGATTTCACAAAACCTTTATCTCTGAGTTTTCGACTTTTCGGAAATATATTGGCTGATGAATTGGTAGTTGTTGTTCTTGTTTCTTTAGTGCCTTCAGTAATTCCTATACCTGTCATGCTTCTTGGATTATTTACAAGTGGTATTCAAGCTCTAATTTTTGCAACTTTGGCTGCGGCTTATATAGGTGAATCCATGGAGGGTCATCATTGACCCACTTCAAAAAAAAAAGGGGGGGGGGGTTGAAGAATAAAATGCAAATAGTTACATATATGTGTATGTATACAGGAAGCAAGATATATTCTATTGTAGAATATGGTTCCAGAATACGATAAAATATAAGAAAAATTGCAGGTAATTTATGCATTCTGGAAGAAAAAGGATATATGTTATTTACTAGTTAGATAGTAATTATCCCTCTTTTTTTTCTAGTCCACTCCATTTAAATAGATTCCACTAGAAGTACTTTAATGACTTAAAATAGATTTAAATAAAATACTATCGCGGGTGGAAAGGAAAAACAGTAGATTTAAAAAGTAAATAGTAAGTAAATAGTCAAAGTAGTTGTATTATTAACCATTTCTTTTTTTTTTTTTTGAGGAACTTACCATGAATCCACTTATTTCTGCCGCTTCCGTTATTGCTGCTGGATTGGCTGTAGGGCTTGCTTCTATTGGACCTGGAGTTGGTCAAGGTACTGCTGCGGGCCAAGCTGTAGAAGGTATTGCGAGACAACCAGAAGCAGAGGGTAAAATACGAGGTACTTTATTGCTGAGTCTGGCTTTTATGGAAGCTTTAACAATTTATGGACTAGTCGTGGCATTAGCTCTCTTATTTGCAAATCCCTTTGTTTAATGTTGAATTGTATCGTCGAAGAAAAATGTAAAAAAAAAAAAGGCATCTATTCCTTTTCTTATTTTATTGATTCGGATTTGCCCTTTTGTCCCTTCAAAACAGAATTCGACAAAGGCAATTTTGAACGATTGACATGAGACCTCAGAACTAAAATACAAAAAGAACTCTGTTCTTTCTTAGTCCTATCTATAAGAGGGGAGCATATGAAAAATATAACCGATTCTTTTGTTTCCGTGGGGCACTTGTCATCCGTTGGAAGTTTCGAGTTTAATACCGATATTTTAGCAACAAATCCAATAAATCTAAGCGTAGTGCTGAGTGTATTGATTTTTTTTGGAAAGGGAGTGTGTGCGAGTTGTGTATTTCAAGAATAGGTTGGGTTTCACCGGCTGCACTTTCTTTAGATTTATGCCTTCTTTTTTATAGCAGAAACTAGGGAAAAGGGTGCACAATCTCAACGAATTACTTCCGAATTGGATTTCATTCAGAAATCCTATGTAAGAACCATAGCATTTCGTGACTAATTGGTAAATGAACTTTGATTCTCTAGAAACCAAGAATGTTGAGGCCTTTTACATGGTTAAAGATCAATTTTTTGAAGTCCAGGCACAGCATAGCATGGTACTCTTTCTACCACTACATTAGTACCAAAATGGTTTCAAAATGAGAAAAAAACAAAGAATTTGGAATTTATCCGATGTAGAACACTCATATGGATAAAATTATTTTGAACCATTTACTGGAAAGATGGGTATCTCCCCCCCTTTTTTTTTATCCACTGCCTAATCGACAACCTATGTATTGTATAAAAAAGAAAAATTTTTGGATAAAAAAAGGAAATCTCATTCTAATCATTCTTATTAGAATGAGAATTAAGCAATGAAGTTCAGAATCCTATTCTTTCTTCTTTCTAAATAGAATTTTTTTTAAGAAGTTGTAAATAAAGAACAAATAAAGAAACAACTTTGCTGACAATTTATAATTTTTTGTCTGGTCTGAAGAGTCCTCCTAATATAGATCGGTTTTGATCTTTTTCAATACGAACAGAAAGGAGAGGATAGGCTCATTCCATTCAAAGGTATGGGAATGCCCATCAAAGAAAAGAAACGATTGAGCGTGAGAGCCAAATGAATCGAAAGATTCGTGTTTGGTTCGGGAAGAGATATTCTAGTTGTGAAATTAATGAAAAGATAATCTACTTTCATTAAATGATTTATTAGATAAGCGAAAACAGAGGATCTTGAGTACTATTCAAAATTCAGAAGAATTGCGCAGAGGGACCTTGGAACAGCTCGAAAGAGCACGGGCTCAATTACGGAAAGTGAAAGTGGAAGCAGATGAGTATCGAACCAATGGATACTCTGAGATAGAACGAGAAAAAGTCAATTTGATCAATGCTACTTGCGATAGTTTGGAACGATTAGAAAATTTTAAAAATGAAACTCTTTTTTTTGAACAACAAAGAGCAATAAATGAGGTCCAACAACAAGTTTTTGAAAAATCCTTACAAAGAGCTCTAGGAACTTTGAATAGTTGTTTGAATAGCGAATTCCATTTTCGTACCATCAGTGCTAACATTGGTATCCTCGGGTCCGTGGAAGGAATAACTGATTAGCCTTTTTACTCTAGTTTAGAGTTTAGGTATTATTTTTTCCTTTTCTTTCGAAAAATAAAAAAGAGATACTAATGGCAACCCTTCGAGCTGACGAAATTAGTAATATTATCCTCGAACGTATTAAACAATATAATAGAGAAGTCAAGATTGTAAATACCGGTACCGTACTTCAGGTGGGTGACGGCATTGTGCGCATTCATGGTCTTGATGAAGTGATGGCAGGTGAATTAATAGAGTTTGAAGAGGGTACGATAGGTATTGCTTTGAATTTGGAATCAAATAATGTTGGCGTTGTATTAATGGGCGATGGTTTGATGATAAAAGAGGGAAGTTCTGTAAAAGCAACAGGAAGAATCGCTCAGATCCCT